GTTCTGGTTTGAAAAACCTCTTGTAATTCTTCTTTTCGACTATAAACGATGGAATCGTCCATTGCGATATATAAAAAATGATCGATTTGAAAATGCTGTAAGAAATGAAATTCAAATATTAAAATTAAATAAAAAATAGTAAATTAAATAAAACTCAATTTTCAATTTAATATATTTATATATTTAATATATTTAAGTAGTAAATTAAGAAAAAAATCAAGACATAAAATAAATAAAAAAATAGATACGAAGAAATTCTCCCGCCCCCTACATATTTAATTCCCTCTCCTACAAAGAAACTTGTAATACCAACTCCATTCGTAATTCCATCAATTACTTGTCTATCAAAAAAAGAAATTAGTTCAGCTACCCCTCTTATACCCCTAGTAAAGGTTGTTGCATAAAAAATGTCGACGTAACCACGATTATATGACCAATTATATATCACATTTATTATTTTGTCCCGAAAAATTCTCTTAGGACCCATTTTAACAAACGAATTGATTAAGTCCAAATTCTGGAAAGATGAATAAACAGGCCTATATAAAAGAGACGCTATAAAGAGTCCGCAAAAGGCTATACTTACTGAAAAAATAGCATTTGTTACAAATTCATACCAATCCACAGAATTGTTCGAATTTGAGTGTAAAAGATTTATTGACGGAGTTAACCATTTTGATAATATATCAAAATATATTCCTTTTTGATCAAAATCAAAAGGAATTCCTACGGATCCGACGAACAAAGTTAATAAGACCAATACAAGAAGCGGCAATAGCATAGTATTGTCCGATTCAAGTGGATACGTTTTTTTTGAAAAAAGGGGAGCGCTCTTATTATTATTTATTGCCATTGTTGATAAAACCGAATTTGGTTTTATCGCTTTCACTCCATTTTTGCCCCATATAGATATTGAAGAAAACGGGCTATTTTTTTTGCCACTGTAATTTTGAAAATGAGCATTTAAATGCCCTTCAAAAGTAAGTAAATACATTCGAAACATATAAAATGCAGTTAAACCCGCTGTGAAACAAGCTATTATCGCGAAAATCGGTGAATACAACCAACTATCATTAAGAATCTCGTCTTTGGACCAAAAACAAGCAAGAGGTGGAATACCACAAAGAGAAAGTGTACCTAATAAAAAGGAAATTTTTGTAATCGGCATATATTTTGTTAAACCGCCCATAAGAGCCATGTTCTGACTTTTCTCTGGTGAATACCCAATAATGGTTTCCATTGAATGAATAATAGATCCGGATCCTAAAAATAATAATGCTTTCGAATAGGCATGAGTGATCAAATGAAATAAAGCGGCTCGATAAGACCCCATACCTAAAGCTAACATAGTATAACCCAATTGAGACATTGTAGAATAGGCTAAACATCTCTTAATGTCTCGTTGAGCAAGAGCCAAAGTAGCCCCTAAAAGTATTGTTATTATACCTATCAAAGAAACGAAATTCATTACGTAAGGTATGGCTGTAAAAAGAGGAAGAAGTCGAGCTACAAGAAAAATTCCTGCTGCTACCATAGTAGCAGCATGGATAAGAGCTGAAATAGGAGTAGGCCCTTCCATGGCATCTGGTAACCATACATGAAGGGGGAATTGTGCCGATTTAGCAACTGCGCCGACGAATAAGAGGGAGGCACACAAAGTAAGAAGGAAAGAATTGACCTCATCATTATCAATCAAGTTATTGGTTATTTCGAACAAATCCCGGAATTCGAAACTACCTGTTATAAAATAAAAACCTAAGATTCCTAATAATAAACCAAAATCCCCTACACGATTAGTTACAAAGGCTTTTTGACAAGCACTTGCCGCAATAGGTCGTGTGAACCAAAACCCTATTAATAGGTACGAGCACATTCCAACTAATTCCCAAAAAATATAAATTTGTATCAAATTTGAACTAGTAACTAATCCCAACATGGAAGCATTGGAAAAACTTATATAAGCAAAAAATCTCAAATAACCTTGATCATGAGACATATAATTGTCACTATAAATAAGAACCATTATTCCAACAGTAGCTATTAATATTAACATAATGGAAGTAAGTGGATCAATCAAGTAGCCAAATTCTAAGGAAAAATCATTATTGATGGTCCAAGACCATACATATTGATGGAGAAAACTGCCGTTTATTTGCTGAATAGACAGATCGGCTGAAAAAATCATAATGATACTTAGTAATAAAACGCTAAAAAAAGCCCACATACGACGAAGACTTTTTGTTGCCGCCGGAACAAGGAGAAGCCCCACTCCTATTGCTATCGGAACTGGAAGTGGAATGAAGGGTATGATCCATGCATATTGATATGTATGTTCCATAAGAAAATGAAACTTTTTTATTTTTATTAATTGTTGTTTTGTTTCCGATTCACCAGTTCTTATCCCTTTCGGAAAGAGCAAAAAGAAAAAAAAAAATGAAATTTATATAAAGATATGAAAGAACTCGAATAAAATTGAAAATTCTAATCATTATGATTATTTATTCTTTCACAAATATTCAAAATATTAAAATCAAGAAGTTATTAGTGGTTAAATGATAAGATTAATTTATTGGAGAAAAATTACTACTAAATTATTAAGTATTAAGTAAAATATTTTCAAATATTTATGAAGATACAAAATATGAGATTTTCAACCATTCCATTCTTACGAGAATTTCTATCTATAGAACAAGGAAAAAAAATTCTACCAAAAATGAAAGTATTTGATTCTGATATGAATCATAGGATCCGCCAATAATTTAACCCAATAAACAACTCAATAAAAAAAAAACCTTAGTTAATTTAGTCGAAATAATTAACTAGTTCGTTATGGAACTGATTGAGTTGCTTACATTCCTTCCAACCAAACAAATTCTGTTTATGGGAAACGCTACGAGATCTGTCATTTTGTTACCCGCCGCTTCAGTTCGCATATTACCGAAAAAAAATATATTACTTAAATGTTCTTTATTCTAAAGTCATGTATCACTTAACTACTGATTCATTTGAATTTTCATTAGGTATACTTTCTTGTTTGATCAATTAGAATTAATAGAAAGGATTTTACAGTAGAGTTTTTTAACGCGGGTAAGGATTCTGAAACTTTTCAATTCTTTTTTTTTTTATTTTATTAAATTCAAATTTTCAATTTATTTTATTAAAATGAAAAATGTAACATGACGAAAATCACCGGAGATACAAATTTTAACCTCCTTCTTTTCTTATTAACTTAACGACAAGCAATGTGATTTCTATAGGAGTAGATCCATCAATATAGATCCGAATGAAGATATGAAGTATATAAAGTAGTAACTAAGAAAATAAGAAAAAGTATTATTTTTTATTTACTTCGGATATTGTCTGTAAGGATATTGTATGTAATAATAATGAAAAAAAAAGATCGATTCTGAACAATAGATGTCTTTCACATTTAACTATAAGAATGAGTAAACTCTTCATTTTTGAATGGCGGTTCCGAAGAAACGTACTTCTATATCAAAAAAGCGTATTCGTAAAAATATTTGGAAAATAAAAGGGTATTGGGCAGCGGTAAAAGCGTTTTCTTTAGCAAAATCTATTTCTACGGGGAATTCAAAAAGTTTTTTTTGTGAAACAAACAAATAATAAAGTCTTGGAATAATCTGAATTGATATGAATTAATCAATTGGCTAATAGAATTTTGTAAGAGGAATGACCCTCATTAACTAATATTTTAATATTTTGAACCGATCAATATGAAATTTTATTTCATATTGTGATATGTAGAATAAAAACTTTTCTGTCTACTGAAAAGTTACTAAAAAAAAAAAAAAATGAAACTCAAGATACAAAGTTTTCTCTCTCTTTTTCTCTTTTTAATAGGTATAGGTTTTTGCGGGATGGGGATTATAATCTTCCCCATCGATTTCCTTTTTAAAAAGAAAAAGAGTATTCTTTTTCTTTAAGGAAGATTTCTTGTATTATATATCTTGAATAAGGAAGATTTCTTGTATTATGTATCTTGAATAAGGAAGATTTCTTGTATTATGTATCTTGAATAAGGAAGATTTCTTGTATTATGTATCTTGAATAAGGAAGATTTCTTGTATTGTGTATCTTGAATATAGATCCTATGTTTGAACTACAGGATCGATCAAGATAAATATCTATAAATCACGATATCTAGATGACTATATTGATAATTCTATTTTTCTTTCCAAATAGATTTTGGAAATCGAGGAAAATCAAAATTCTGATAGAAATTGTGATCCATAAAAAATAAAAAATCCCTTTTTCATTTTCATTGACAAAAAAATTCTCAAAAATAGGAGTGGGGTAAAAAAGGAAATTTTTGAGTTCTCTGCCAGGACTAAGAACAGAACTCTCCGGTTCCAACTTTTACATTCCAGAAGAGCTTAACTTAAACTGCACGAAATCCTATTGCATTATTAAAACAAAACTACCACTATCCCACAAAGAAAAATTTTTGAACGTTCAAATAGAAATTTGAGCGAGTCTTTATTTCTTTTTCTTAAAACTAAAGGATATTGCAATGAATCGACTCCTTCAATCTCGACGATTGAATATGGATGAGCTATTATGATTTCGAGCACGCCGCTATGGTGAAATCGGTAGACACGCTGCTCTTAGGAAGCAGTGCTAGAGCATCTCGGTTCGAGTCCGAGTGGCGGCATCTTCGAAAAGAAATAGAATAAATCCTATAAATCCTATAATGAATTCAATCCCAGATTTACATTCCATTGTTGAAAGACCCCCCTTTCGTTTAGGATTTTTATGATATTTTTGATTTTAGAACATATATTAACTCACATCTCTTTTTCGATTGTTTCAATTGTAATTACGATTTATTTGATAACCTCATTAGTCCACGAAATTGTAGGACTATATGATTCGGCAAAAAAAGGACTTATAGCTACTTTTTTCTGTATAACAGGATTTTTAGTTATTCGTTGGATTTATTCTGGACATTTCCCCTTAAGTAATTTATATGAATCATTAATGTTCCTTTCATGGAGTTTTTCCATTATTAATATGGTGCCCTATTTTACGAACCATAAAAATAATTTAAGTGCAATAACCGTCCCAAGTGCTATTTTTACCCAAGGCTTTGCTACTTCAGGTCTTTTAACTGAAATGCGTCAATCCACAAAATTAGTACCTGCTCTCCAATCCCAGTGGTTAATGATGCACGTAAGTATGATGGTATTGAGCTATGCAGCTCTTCTATGTGGATCATTATTATCAATAGCTCTTCTAGTAATTACATTTCGAAAAAACGGAGAGATTTTTTGTAAACGTAAAAGCAATCATTTTTTAATTGGGTTGGTTTCCCTTGGCGAGATCCAAGACGTGAATGAAATAAACAATGTTTTACAGAACACTTTTTTTATTTCGTTTAGAAATTATCATAAGTATCAATTGATTCAGCAATTGGATTGTTGGAGTTGTCGTGTTATTAGCCTAGGATTTATCTTTTTAACCGTTGGTATTCTTTCAGGAGCAGTATGGGCTAATGAGGCATGGGGATCATATTGGAATTGGGACCCCAAGGAAACTTGGGCATTTATTACTTGGACTATATTTGCGATTTATTTACATACTCGAACAACTCAAAAATTGCAAGGCGTAAATTCTGCAATTGTGGCTTCTATGGGATTTCTTATAATTTGGATCTGCTATTTTGGGGTAAATCTATTAGGAATAGGGCTACATAGTTATGGTTCGTTCACACTAACTTCTAATTGAATAATTGAAGAAAAGACCTTACGAATACACAGGAAAAGCATATATAAATAGAACGAGAGTTTGTAAGAGTTTTTGAGAACCATTTTGAATAACTACTTTATGTTTATGGTTCTCAAAAACTCCAAACGTATCTAATTCAAATTTGAAAATTCATGTTTCTAATTAATAATTAATTAGAAAAAAGAATTTGAATTAATATTCAATTTTCATATAAATTAATATTCAATTTTCATATAATATAATTATTAATATAATTATTAATAATTATATTATAATTAGAATTATAAAAAGAAAATTTATGAAAATAAAAAGACAATTTTTTTTTTGTATCTATTAATTTGATTTGTATTTTTATTTATATTTTATATCTTAATTTATAATTTATTATTATCTTAATCTTATTTAGTGATGAAATGAGGAAAACTATCTATATTATAAAAATAATTAGATAAAATATTTTCGACCTTGTCAACTGATAGTGAAAAAACGAAATCTGGATAAATACCAATACCTATTATAGGTAGAAAGATACAGATCGAAATAAAGAGTTCTCGTGGTCCGGAATCACAAAAATGAGAGTTTGAAACATTAAATTGCTTGTATCCATAGAAAATCTGGCGTAACATAGATAATAAATAAATAGGGGTTAATATCATTCCAATTGACGTTACAAATGTAATTAGTATTTTAGGGATTAAAAAAAATTTTTGGCTAGTAATTATGCCAAAAAATACTACCAATTCTGCAACAAAACCGCTCATTCCCGGCAATGCAAGGGAAGCCATTGAGAAACTACTGAAGAGTGTAAAAATTTTTGGCATTGGGATAGCTATTCCTCCCATGTCGTCGAGATAAACAAGACGTATTCTGTCGTAACTCGTTCCCGCCAAGAAAAAAAGTGCAGCACCAATAAATCCATGAGAAATCATTTGTAAAATGGCTCCATTGAGTCCTGTATCAGTTAAGGAACTAATTCCTAGAATTGTGAAACCCATATGAGATACGGAAGAATAAGCAATTCGCTTTTTTAAGTTGCGTTGACCGAGAGATGTTGAAGCTGCATAGATTATTTGAATTGTGCCTACTATGATCAACCAAGGAGAAAATATAGAATGAGCGTGGGGTAATAATTCCATATTGATCCGAATCAGTCCGTACGCTCCCATTTTTAATAAGATTCCGGCTAAAAGCATACACGTACTATAATGTGCTTCTCCATGGGTATCCGGTAACCATGTATGTAGGGGTATAATCGGCAGTTTGACAGCATAAGCAATAAAAAATCCAAAATAAAATAAAATTTCCAATGCTACAGGATACGACTGATTAGCTGATGTTTCAAAATTTAATGTTGGTTCATTGAAACCATATAAACCCATACCTAGAACTCCCATTAAGAGAAAAATTGAACCCCCCGCAGTGTACAAAATAAACTTTGTAGCTGAGTACAAACGTTTCTTCCCTCCCCACATGGATAGAAGTAGGTAAACAGGAATTAATTCTAACTCCCACATGATGAAAAAAAGTAAAAGATCTCGAGAAGAAAATGATCCTATTTGACCGCTGTACATTGCTAACATCAGGAAATGGAACAATCGCGAATCGCGAGTAACTGGCCAAGCCGCCAAAGTGGCTAAAGTAGTAATGAATCCCGTTAGTAAAATGGGTCCTATGGAAAGTCCGTCGATTCCGAGTCTCCAGTGAAAATCAAAAATCTTTATCCATTTATAATCCTGTTCCATTTGGATTAGTGGATCGTCCAATTGAAAGTGATAACAAAATGTGTAGGTGGTGAGAAGGAGTTCTAATAAACAAATACAGATAGTATACCATCTAATTACCTTATTTCCCCTATGAGGGAAAAAGAAAATTGAAGAACCCGCGAATATCGGCAAAACAACAATTAATGTTAAACAGGGAAAAGAATTCGTGGTAAAAACAAGATACACTTTGACCAGAAAAACCCGTACTCGTAAATATATCATTATATATAAAATTATAGTAATAGTACGGGTTTTTGTCGGTAAAGAGAAATCAAATGGATGCAGGTGGAGTTTTTTTTTGCAACGTATCAATAAGCTAGACCCATGCTACGAGTTGTCTCATGCCATAAATAAACCCGCACACTCAAAAAATCTGTTGGACAGGCGGATTCACACCTTTTACAACCTACACAGTCCTCTGTTCTTGGAGCAGAAGCAATTTGCTTAGCTTTACATCCGTCCCAAGGTATCATTTCTAATACATCTGTGGGGCAGGCTCGTACACATTGAGTACACCCTATACATGTATCATAAATCTTTACTGAATGTGACATTGGATCTATAAATTTTTTTGAACGTCATAAAATTTCGATCTAGTAAATTAGTAAATGAATCGTATATTTAGACACCAGATGAATCAATGATTTATCAGAATTTAGTATTAAGTTGTTCTCAATCTACTTCTGGATTTGCTCATGCGAGAGGGCCAGGGTACTTCGATTTCTTACATTTTTGGAAATATTATCATATGTTTCTGCCGCGCGTGTCAATTTGCATCGGTGAATATTCTAATTCTTTTCTTTATTTATATTTATATTATATGCATATGATTACCACTATTTATTCAAAAAATTCGCTTGATTGATACGAGTTGATTTTCTGTTACGATAAATTGATGAAACAATAGCTAATCCAATAGCCGCTTCGGCGGCTGCAATAGCTATAACAAAAACCGAGAAAATGTCTCCTTTTAATTGGCGACTATCAAATAAATCAGAAAATGTTATGAAATTCATATTAACCGCATTCAGCATAAGCTCAAGACACATAAGTGCTCTAACCATATTTCGACTTGTAATCAATCCATAGATACCGATAGATAATAAATAGGCACTCAAAACCAATACATGCTCGAGCATCATTGAACTACCCCTCATTAATTCAATCTAGATTCATTTCAATATGAACAATAAGTCAACCGATTCGATTGACTAGAATATAACAAGAACAAGTGCGTAATGTAATAAAGAAAGGTAAGGGTAATAGATCGAACTAAAACATTAACCTTTTTTACACGAATTCAAATGGGAAAATCAAAATAGATGAGATAAGACAGAACAAAAGAAGTCCTTTTTTGTTTCTAAGTATTTATTACTGACGAGCCATAGCAATTGCACCTATCAAGGCAACTAAAAGAATTATAGAAATAAGTTCAAATGGAAGAAAAAATTCTGTTGATAAATGAATCCCAAGTTGTTGACCCCTATTTATCAAATCTTGCTCTATAATTTGGTTTGATCTTGCGGTCCAAATAATCCCGTACCAGGACGTATCTGAGATAGTAGTAATTAGTGAAACAAAAATACTTGTACAAACCAGTGAAGTGACTCCATCTCCAACGGTCCAAAGACGGAAATCTTTGTAATATTCTGAACCATTCATGAACATCACAGCAAATACAATTAGGACATTTATGGCTCCTACGTAAATAAGGAGCTGTGCAGCAGCTACAAAATGCGAATTCGATGGAATATGGAATAAGGATATACAAACAAGAACCAATCCCAACGAAAAGGCAGAATAAATTGGATTGGTAAATAATACTACTCCTAGCCCGCCGACTATAAGACCCAACCCCAAAAATACTAAAAGAAAATCATGTATTGGTGCAGGTAAATCCATTATATTATATGTAAAATAAGAGATAAATTTAATTTTAATTAAGTCGAAATGTTTCATGACCTTATTGACCAGACCTGGAAAGAAGACGTTACCCTAATTTGTTAATATGTTCCTAATTGAATTAAATTCAATCCTAATGGGGTGTTGGTTAATGTAGATACACAATATTATATTAAATATATTAAATATTAAATTAAGAATTTAATATTAAGATTAAGATAAGAATTTAATTGCATCTTGTTTCTCTATACGAAAAAAGAGCCGTTCAAAATTCAATTTATCGATTCTTTTATTACTATTAATTCTATATATTACTATTATTATTTATTTTTTATATTCTATATATTACTCTATATATTACTATTATTATTTATATTTATATTTTATATAATAATATATTTATTGATTTCAAAATCATCATAGATATATGAATATATTTTCAATACAAAGCAAGCTGCGATTCTCACAACCTATAGTTAGTAGTTAGGATTCTTAGTTATTGACTAAGCAAAATGAAAGAGGCTTCGTTCCTTTCAATCAAAAATGAATCTTAGTAATTGGTAATTGTTATTGAATCAAGGGGTTTACCCGCGGTTTTTTTTTTATTTTATTGGGGTCGAATTCATAATTGTTCGAATTGTATAATCTCCAATTACTGACATTGGTAACCGACCCAAAGCAATTTGATTATAATTCAATTCGTGACGATCATAAGTAGAAAGTTCATATTCTTCAGTCATTGATAAACAGTTTGTTGGACAATACTCGACACAGTTACCACAAAATATACAGATTCCAAAATCAATACTGTAATTAAGCAATCGTTTCTTTCGAATATCAGTTTCCAATTTCCAATCAACAACGGGTAAATCAATAGGGCATACACGAACACAGACTTCACAAGCAATACATTTATCAAATTCAAAATGTATTCGACCACGAAAACGCTCTGATGTGATCAATTTTTCATAAGGATATTGAATAGTTACAGGTAAACGATTCGCGTGGGATAAGGTAATCATAAAACTTTGACCAATATACCTTGCGGCTCGGACTGTTTGTTGACCAAAATTCATGAACCCAGTTACCATAGGGAACATATCGTGAATATCTATGAATAATTTAACGTTTCTTTCTCTTGTTCGATAGAAATTATGAATCTATAACATCCTATGCCCTTACAGTGAAAGGAGTTGAAAAGAAGTTGTCAATAATAGATTACCTAAAGAAATAGGTAAAAGAAATTTCCACCCAAGATTCAACAGTTGGTCCATTCTCATCCTAGGTAAAGTCCATCTTGTTGTGATAGGAATGAACAAGAACAAATAAGCTTTAGCTAATGTAATAAAGATACCAATTGTCGTTCCAAAGACTCCGCACGCTTCATTAATTCTGAAAAGCTCAGGAATGAATATGTCCGGAATAGCGAGATTCCAACCGCCCAAGTAAAGAACTGTTACAAATAATGAAGAAACTAGTAGGTTTAAATAGGAAGCAACATAAAATAAACCAAATTTGATACCTGAATATTCGGTTTGATAACCCGCAACTAATTCTTCTTCTGCTTCTGGTAAATCAAAAGGTAATCTCTCACATTCTGCCAGGGAAGAAATTAGAAAAACCATAAATCCTATAGGTTGACGCCACAGATTCCACCCCAAAAAACCATATTTTGACTGCGCCTCCACTATATCAACTGTACTTGAACTGTTAGATAATCATAGTCGACAATAACATCACTGTCCCCGCCACTATTGCAAAACCGTACATGAGACTTCAGCTTCATACGGCTCCTCAATGGCCACAAATAAATATAAGGACTTATTTAATTTAATATTATCTCGCTCTGCTTGTAGAGTAGATCGAGTAAAAATACATTGGAGAGTCCAGAATTAGACCAATGCAATTCTGTCTGCTCTAAAAAAAAGTGCTTCTGAATTGATCTTATCCTTTTTTGAATTTCAATCTGTCTTTATTCAGTAATAACTTAATCTTAAAATAAAAAGACTCATAGCTCATAAATATTTCGATTTATACCTTTCGATTACGAAAAACAATGAGACATTCTATTAGCTCATGAATCATGATAAGAATTCTATACTGCACTGCATTAATATGGATAAAGAAAGAATAAAAAAGTTTTTTTTTTTTTTTCATTGCAAATGCAGTCTGGTTCTTTCGTTCCTATTCTTCTTTCTCATACTCATAAAAAATTCATCTAAAAAAAATATAAAGGATTACTTCGTTCCTGATAGTTATTTCTTTAATCAGTGGATAGGAGCATACTTTGGATTGGGATCGTGGAGAAGTACTGCTTAATCGTTTCTACCAACTTAAAGTCCCCATTAGGATTCCTTTTATGCAGAAATACCCTTTATGGGTAACTTACATTATTTCCATTACTAATCCTTTGCGTACCTTGGTATTCCTAACCGTCCACTAATTTTTACTCGACTCCCGGTATGGTAATACAAACAATAGTCAAAAGTAAAAACTCCATACAGGTTGATCTTTTGTACCCGCTTCAAACCATGATGACTAATCCACCAATTTTTGGGAAACAGTTTCTACTCCGTATTTTTACTTCCGCTTAACTCTTGTACTTAGGGAATGAGACTCCATTTTTTACTGCCAATTTCTAAGCTGTTTTGTTTCACTCATATAACTATCTGGTTTAGTTCATCGCCCTGAATGATGAAAAAAATGAATAGAATATATCTATTCAATACATTTACTTTTTTTTTTAGAATCAAAATAGGTAAAAAAAAAAGTAAATGTCCTAACGAATCGCACGTAGAGAAATTGATAACACACATAAAGTTAATGGTATTTCATAACTAATCGATTGAGCGGCAGCTCGTAGGCCACCTAAAAAAGAATATTTATTATTCGATCCATATCCTGACATAAGAAGTCCAATAGGAGCAATACTTGAAATAGCAATCCATAAAAAAACGCCTATACTGAGATCGGCGAGAACAAGGTGATATCCAAAAGGAATTACTGAATAACTTAATAAAATAGATATGACCGCTATAGATGGCCCGAGACTGAATAAACGAATATCCCCTCTAGATGGGAGAAGATCCTCTTTGAAAAGCAGTTTGGTCCCATCTGCTAGAGCTTGAAGAATTCCCAAAGGGCCGGTGTATTCTGGTCCAATACGTTGTTGTACCCCTGCAGATATTTGTCTTTCTAACCACACAATTACGAGTACTCCTATTATAATTCCCGATAAAGGAGTAAAAATAGAAACAAGCAACCATATGAATCCATAAACCTCTTTTAATGATTCCGATCTGGAAAAAGAATTGATAGCTTGTTGTACTTTTGTCGTATCAATTATCATTTCAACGATCAACTTCTCCCATAATGATATCTATACTACCTAGAATTGTCATAATATCGGCCAATTTCATTCTTTTAACTAACTGAGGAAGAATTTGCAAATTGATAAAACCCGGCGGACGAATTTTCCATCTCCAGGGAAAAACACTCTGATCCCCTATCAGAAAAATTCCCAATTCCCCCTTTGGGGCTTCTACTCTTACATAAAGTTCTTGTTTCGACAATTCAAAAGCAGGCGAAGGTTTTTTACTAATGAATCGATAATCAAAATCATTCCATTCGGAATCTCTTTCTCTATCAAAGCGCCGTACCTCTAAATTTTCATACGGCCCCCCGGGAACTCGTTCCAGAGCCTGTTGAATAATTTTTATAGATTCCATCATTTCACTGATTCGGACTAAATAACGAGCTAAAGAATCTCCTTCTTTTTGCCATTGTACTTCCCAATCAAATTCGTCGTAACACTCATAATGATCAACTTTACGAAGATCCCATTGAATTCCGGAAGCTCGTAGCATGGGTCCGGATAAGCCCCAATTTATTGCTTCCTCTCCACTAATAAAGCCCACTCCTTCAACTCGTTCCAAAAAAATAGGATTCCGCGTAATAAGCTTTTGATATTCAGTAACCCCTGTTACAAAATAATCACAGAAATCCAAACATTTATCTATCCAGCCATGGGGTAGATCAGCAGCTACTCCTCCGATACGGAAATAATTATGCATCATTCGCATACCTGTGGCAGCTTCGAATAGATCATATACCAATTCTCTCTCTCTGAAAATATAGAAGAAAGGGGTCTGCGCACCGATATCCGCCATAAAAGGGCCAAGCCATAATAAATGAGAAGCTATGCGACTCAATTCCAGCATAATGACTCTAATATAACTAGCTCTTTTAGGTACTTGAATATTTCCCAACTGTTCTGGTGCATTTACCGTTATTGCCTCTGTAAACATAGTAGCTAAATAATCCCAACGTGTTACATAAGGCAGATATTGTATAATTGTTCGATTTTCTGCAATTTTTTCCATTCCTCGGTGTAAATAACCCAATATGGGTTCACAGTCAATAACATCTTCACCATCTAGAGTAACGATGAGTCGAAGAACACCATGCATTGATGGGTGCTGAGGACCCATATTGACTATCATTAGATCTTTTCTTGTAGTTGGTACAGTCATATATTTTTTCTCCGATTCATTATTTCATGAATTGCTGAAAACAAAGTTCATCAAAATTAAAAATCTAAAAAATAGAACATTCAATATAAAAATATAATAAATCAAAGAATTCAAAATGAATTTTCAAATTAACTTAACGAGTTTTTCGCTCCCGAATATCCAATTGACTAATTAATTCTTTATAACGTACTCTATTTTTCTTTGACAAATAAGCCAGCAGACGTTGACGTTTTCCCAGAATTTTTCGTAAACCCCTCTGAGATAAATAATCTTTTCTGTGCAATTCTAAATGTAAAGTAAGTCTCCGTATCTTATTGGTGAAACTTACTATTTGAAATTCAACAGACCCCTTATTTTCTTCCTTTTCTTCTTGCGAAATAACCGGGATGAATGAATTTTTTACCATAAAATAAGGCTCCCTCCCCCTTTTTTTTTACAAATATGGATTTTACCGATCAGTAATAATAATATTCAAAAGTCGTTTGAATTTGTTATACACAACAATGAAATCTGAATTTATTCATATACTTATACGTCTGTTTTTTTTTTTTATAAAATTGAATTCAATTAATCAACCCAATTTTCAATTTTTCGGATATGGATACAAAAAAAAGATGGATGATACATTTTGCACCAAAAACAGAGAAGATTTTGAAAAGACTGCCAATTCATTTCTGATATGATAATCGGTATCATGTACCAGAATAGAATGTAATATAACACGTGTGTATATCTGCTTGTTTTCATATACCAGAACATATATGACACGCGATCCATAGGAAATGTGCCATCAACTAATTATCAAGCGTGGATACAGATGTATCCTTGACATGCTGAAACGACTACCATTATTAGTATCAAACCAATAGCGATTCATACAAGCTAAATCTTCTAATCGATAATTGGGCCAAAGAAATAATTTAAAATTAAGAAATTTATTTATATCTATATCAAGATGTCCTCCTTCGTTTAAAAAGGTAACATATTTACTAGCACTGTTACTATTGCAAAATACTGGATTTCTATCCACAATATTAAAATTCCCTGAATTTAAACAAATTCGAATTCTCAATTCTCTACGACGTTTAGGAGATAAAATATTATCAAGAACAAGCAAATCATAATGATTTTTGTCTCTAGTCCCAACCAACTTTTCATGTCGTGCAATGGATTTCTCAAGACCATTCATATCGACATGTCTTTTTTCTTGGCATCTTCGATTAGTTTGAGTTTGGTTTTTATTTTTCTGCACCCGCGAAATAGCTATGGTTTGATACATAAGAAACTGCCTATCCCATTTTATAGATAACCGAGCTGGTTCAATACTCATAATTCCCCTTTTTATTAATTTTGAAAGAGTTAGAGTCTTCAAAATCGGCATTACATCCAAACTCATTTCGTCTCTTTGAATAGAGGCTATAGCAATTTCCTTTGGGTTTTTCAGTCTAAGCAGTAGACAATAGACTTTGACATTATTGATTATTTTTTTATTCCAAGGATTCTCCCATCTTAATTGAAAAAGAAAATATCTTTTCAGGAAGAAATCTAATTCCGCTGCTATATTACTATTACTCGTAGATTTTTTTTTCTTTTTACGTTTTTGAATGTCTGATCCTCTATTAGAATCTTCTTTAACATTTTTTTTAACATCTTTTTGTTGTTTTGATGGATCTGATCCGGGATTCCCTTGTTTTTGTGTATCTGATCCAAAATTTTCTTGGACTGGCTTCTTTTTTTCTTCTTGATTTTTATTTTCTAATTCAAGAGAGTTTTCTTGATTAGATAATATAATAGGAAGATCCTTTTTTTCCTTTCTGTGAATTTTTTGTTTTTCACTAACGTTATTATTTTCATTAAAATGAAAAAGAAGTAAATTCATTGGTATGGTCCACGGTTGAATTTTATATGCACCGTAAGGTGACACAAATTCTGGGAAAAACCAAAGTTCCAAATTCGATATAGGACAATTTATTATTTCTTCATTCATTTCCATCCAGTCAAAATAAGTTTTTGTTTGATTGGATGGGTTGATTTGTTTATGAATCGCGAGATAAAAAAAATCCTTTTTATAAATTTTCTCAATTATTTGATAAAAATCATTCCGAGTCTTAGTTTTTTTGTTGGCCTCGATATCCATATCGGTCCAGCACTCAATATCGATTTTTGTTCTAATACAAAAATGAAAAATTTTCCAATCAAAATATTTTCTATCCGGATTTCTATCCGTATCATAATCTTCTCTTAGATAATTATTAAGAGATATATCTCTCGGCAAATAAAATAGTTTAGGATTATATGTATTGTAATTACATGTGTTGTAAGTATAGAGAAATTCTTTTTCCCCATTTACTTGTAATGGCGATCTAGAAATATATGAATCCTTCTTATCTTCATAATTAATATATTTATGTGATAAACACTCATATTTATAGTTTTTAAATTGATCTTTTTGATTCAGTAATGAATCCACTGCATAATTAGAATTTTTTTGTTTCTCGTAATGAATTAATTGGTCTTTTTCATTTTCATATAAATAAAAATTGGTTAAGTTTTTAGTTTGAACCATATAACTTTGATGGACTCTTTTTCGCCATTTTTGCGGTACTAATCGCGACCATCTAGTATGAGAAAAATCATATTGATAGTGATAATGTCCTCTTAACCAGTTTTTCCATTTATTCATTCTAAAATTGTGAAGTTTCTTATGTCTTGATTCCGAATGAAATATTCCTTGTGTTCCAAAGGAATCTTTTATTCTATCCTTAAGAAAAAGAAGTGTTCCACGATATTGAAGTACAGATCTCAAGTGATACTTGTTCAAAATTTTGGTTTGTGATAATTTGTAAAATACATATGCCTGTGGCAGAGAAGCAAGGTCACAAAAAATATGTGAATTTTTCTTATTAAAAAGTGACTTTTTTATATTCGAAAAAAAATGAATTTTATTTGGATTTGTTTCATCAATTTCTTTTTTATTTGTTTTGGAACTATATTTAAAAAAATTTTTGTTTTTTGATTCAAGAATCAATTTTACATTGATTCTGATACTAGTTATGATACATAAAAGGCTTTCTATGTATACCCTTTCAATAAAAAATTTCATAAAATAGTACCATTTGCGTATTAATCGGTTACTTTTTCTTTTTACTATTTGCCCAATAATTTTCGGCGATTCTAATCCCTTATCATCACAACTTTTTTCGTTAGAACTAATATCTCTATTTGGAATTAGAAATATGTTTTTCTTGTCTTTTGCAATTTTTTCAATTTGATTTCTGATTATACTTGTCCTATCAGCCACATCTTTTATTTTTTTTGCTATCAGTGAATAATTTATCCAATCCGTGGATCTAATTCGAATGGGTGATTCATGAATAATCTGATTACTTATTTTATTTATATAAATAATTTTTTTTTGATTTGTACTCAATTCATCTATTTCTCTCAATCCAAATAATGGAATTTGACTTACTTTTGCAAGTTTTTTCATTATTATTTTTATAAATCGAAATAGTTTGATAATCCATCGTGTTTTTTCTTTTGAAACCTTTATAAAAA